CACCTGTAACCCAAGTTAATTCGCGGGGTCTTTTAAACCCACCGGTAAGATAAACACGAAATACGTGCAGGATCATCATTAGGACCATCATACTTGCCGACCATCGATGAACCGATCGGATTAACCAACCAAAGTTAGCTTCAGTCATTATGTATTGAACAGAAGAAAAAGCCTCAGTAACAGTCGGACGGTAGTAAAAAGTCATAGCAAATCCTGTAGCTACTTGTACTAAAAAACAGGTAAGGGTTATTCCTCCTAGACAATAAAATATGTTGACATGGGGAGGAACGTATTTACTAGTTATATCATCTGCAATCGCCTGAATCTCGAGACGTTCTTCGAACCAATCATACACTTTATTGAGATAGGTAAACCAAGAGGACTCCCCCTCCGAGAACCGTATAGGAGAATTTGATCTCGTACAGCTCAAGCAAAAGCACACAAAGGCTGATTGCAACGGGTATGTAATCGAAAATTGGAAACTTCTTACTTTCTTTTTTGATTCAATCTTCTTTGACGAGACGAAAGAATAAAAAATTCCGATAACTCTTCTTTATGGTGATAGTGCCAAAACATCAAGTTGGCTCATTTGTCTTTATGGTGATCGTTAAAGGCCTCTTGAATCTTCTCGTTCCCTAGTTATTTTTCTTTTATTATTATTATTTTGATTTGTATGTAATTCAGCTTTTTTTTGATAGGAATTCTCTTGTTAAGACCCTATGAATTAATTAAAACCTCAGATTCATACTACACCCCCGATGATTATGATTCTGAAGAAAAACTTCAAGTTTCGCCCAAAGCTTCTCTGAGTAAGAACCATTGGATTATCACTTATTTAATGAATCGATAATCGATATCGATAATATAATAATGACTCAAAATCCAAAGCAAAGAAACTTTTGTCCTTTGCTTATGCTTAAAATAAGGATAAACAGGAGTTTCAAAGAAGAAAAAGCTTTGAATTTCGAATTTGCTAGTTTCTTATTCTTTGAAAAGGGTTTGGAGTCCGGCCACGGGGTCTAACTATTCAATATAAATCATAGTTCCACTATTTCATGATTTATTTCATATATTTCGTGTTTCAAATACTCGAATAAATATCCGACGAGGTAAAAACCTATCTTTATCAAGATAACAGATTGGTTCTCTGTACTAGCACTAGGATCAATTCTAACAAGTCACACACTCATATTCCGGAAATACAGAAACAAAAAAATTCCGCGGTCGAACTACCAAAATAGAATGGGGTAGAAATCTGAGCCCTAAATTAGTCACTTTAGAGTGAAAAGCCGAGACTTAATGATTCTTGTGGATCTAATTCATTGAAATTCCGTCCAGTAAAACGGAAGAATTATAAATCTCCAAAATAATAGATAAGAATATTGCAAAAAGAGCCATTGCGACACCCATCAAAGGAGTAGTTCCCCATCCAGGAGCTACTTTACCATATTCCGAATTCAACGGTTTCAACAACCCCCCTAGACCTGTTTGTTTTGGACGTGCTTTTGAGCTCTCCTCAACGGTTTGTGTAGCCATAAACCTTATTGTAGTAATTGAGATCTGTTGACTTTGTATACTATTCTGTTGTAAATAAACAATCTTATCATAGATTCATTGTGATCTTGAAATTCTATAATAATGGAAACAGCAACCCTAGTCGCCATCTCTGTATCTGGTTTACTTGTAAGTTTTACTGGGTACGCCTTATATACCGCTTTTGGGCAACCCGCTCAACAACTACGAGATCCATTTGAGGAACACGGAGACTAATTGAAGTAATGAGCCCCCAGGGAGGCTCATTACTTCAATTGAGATAATGAAAAATCATTTCTTAGTTGGAACTTTTGGTGGTTCGCGAAAAAAGATCGCGAAAAAAATTATCCCGAGAGTCGATACTAAGAGGAATGTATAAACCAATGCTTCCATAGGTTCGATCGTAGTTTACAATTATAACTTTCATACCTGTTTATTTTGAATCATCTCCCGGATAAACGGATAAAGAAAAAACAAGAGTCAAACAAATGGTAGTGATTCAAATTAGGATTTCTCTAATACCTTAGGTACTTAGGTAAAAGTAAAAATAAATAAAGAAGAAAAAGATCTTCCAGCAATGTTGTATCAGACGGCTTGTTTTCTTGTAGTCGGATCTCCTAGTTTTTGGAATGCTCCAAATTCGACTTGCGAATCTAAATCTGGATCAATACCCGCAAAAACATCTCTAAACAGGGTTCTAGCACCATGCCAAATGTGTCCGAAGAAGAATAGCAGAGCAAACGACGCATGTCCAAAAGTAAACCAACCTCTTGGACTGCTACGAAAAACACCATCAGATTTCAAAGTAGCACGATCTAATTCAAAAATTTCACCCAATTGAGCGCGTCTCGCATATTTTTTCACAGTAGCGGGATCGCTGTAACTGACCCCGTTAAGTTCGCCGCCATAGAACTCAACAGTTACACCGACTTGTTCAACACTATACTTCGATTCTGCCCTTCTAAAAGGAACGTCGGCTCTAACAATTCCGTCTCCATCTACCAAAACAACAGGAAATGTTTCAAAAAAAGTCGGCATACGACGAACAAAAAGTTCACGTCCATCTTTATCTCTAAAGATGGGGTGTCCTAACCATCCAACAGCTATTCCATCCCCACTGTCCATCGATCCTGCTCTGAATAATCCCCCTTTTGCCGGATTATTGCCGATGTAATCATAAAAAGCTAATTTTTCAGGAATTTTAGACCAAGCTTCTGTTAAACTTTGATTTTCGGCTAGCCCAGCACTAACTCTTCGATATATTTCTTGCTGAAAGTATCCCTGATCCCATTGATAACGAGTAGGACCAAATAATTCGATTGGAGTAGTTGCAGAACCATACCACATAGTTCCCGCAACAACAAAAGCAGCAAAAAAGACAGCAGCGATACTACTGGAAAGGACAGTTTCAATATTACCCATACGTAATCCTTTGTATAGACGTTGGGACGGACGGACACTAAGATGGAATAGACCCGCTAATATGCCCAAAGTGCCTGCTGCAATATGATGAGAGGCTATTCCTCCCGGAACAAAAGGATCAAAACCTTCCACGCCCCATGCTGGGTTTACAGATTGTACTTTTCCAGTTAATCCATAAGGATCGGACACCCATATTCCAGGACCATACAAACCTGTTACATGAAATACGCCAAAACCAAAGCACGCCACCCCTGAAAGAAATAAATGAATTCCAAAGATCTTGGGCAAATCCAAAGAAGGTTTTCCTGTACGTGCATCAGAAAATATTTCTAGATCCCAATATACCCAATGCCAAATAGCTGCCAAGAAGCACAACCCCGAAAACATAATATGTGCCCCGGCCACTCCTTCGTAACTCCAAATACCCGGATTCGTTACAGTTCCTCCTGTAATACTCCAACCGCCCCATGAATTAGTTATTCCTAAACGCGTCATGAAGGGTATAACAAACATACCTTGTCTCCACATTGGATCAAGAACGGGGTCAGAAGGATCAAAAACTGCTAATTCATATAACGCCATTGAACCGGCCCAACCAGCAACCAGAGCCGTATGCATTATATGGACAGCAAGCAACCGACCAGGATCATTCAATACGACGGTATGAACACGATACCAAGGTAAACCCATGGAAATACCCCTTTATGAAAGAAAAATAGACACTATGTAACTTTATTGCATTGGAAAAATGGTGCTAGGTACCTGTGAATTATCGTGAAGTAAGGATTACTATTTGTTCTATTCTATTGGTAATAATGGAACAATTCTGTTTATACGAACAAAGAGAAGCAGCTCTATTCTATACCCGATAAGTATCAATACGCAATGGGTGGTTGAATCATTTTGTATGAGCAAATGGATCCCTGCTTGTTCATCATTCGACGGGTATATTTCTAATAATTTGTCGTTAGGCATTCTGACTTCCTTTATCAAAGAGCTTCTCCAATCTATAGATAAAATACGATATGCTAAAGACCTATATTATGAGGACAATAAACTAAATCCACTATTACGTTTTCACATCAAAGTAAAATAGATTACTTCATTTTTTTTTTCATTTAATGCCTATTGGTGTTCCAAAAGTACCTTTTCGAAGTCCTGGAGAGGAAGATGCATCTTGGGTTGACATATAGTGCGACTTGTCAGATATATTGGGTCATATGGGATTTCCCCATTCTCTCCCCCGATCGAGATATCCTCTGATTCGCCCAAGAAAAATTATCAAAAAATTGGAGCGTGAAGTGAAATTAGATCCATTTTAGGGGAATCCAGATTAACATTATCAATTAGAATAATTTATGGTTAACTTGGTTGGACCAATCAAATTATCCAGGCTCCGTTTAGAAAAAACCCAACTTAGTAATATACCAACGATTGCTGCGTCTATTTCTAATTCGAAATTTTGTATTATCATATTCTATATTTGACTAGGTTATTGATTGATACCTCATTAGAAATTCTCTTTTTTCCTATAATACTAAAAAATAGGAATGATACCTGTTAATCAATTGAGTAAAACAGGATGAATGAGTCGAAATTTTGGCCGAAGACATGAAATCGATTCAACAAAAATATGTAGCAAAAAGAAATGGTAGTAGGTACATTTGTCCTATATGTGCAAATCACAATCGGACTTATCTTTACCTGGAGTAGAACATAAACCTAAAAGAATTCAAGAGGCCCATTCAGGAACAAGAAAATGACATCGTGATTGAGGGTGGATCTCGATGAAAGAATACATCAATTGAGAAGTTAAATCAACGAGTTTAATGAATTTTTTTCTATTCGATATTAGAGTGAAATTCTAGTGAAAGGGTTACAAACTTTTCTTTCGTATAATAAAAACTGGAAGAAAAAGCTCCTTCGTTAGAAAGATTTTTTTTATTTTTAAAAAAGAGCAGGAGCTTAAATCTATATATTGAGTCTTTTTTTCATGATTCTTTTGACCCGTATGCATTAAAAGGTGCATGTACGGTTCCTAAGGGATACAATTTTCTCCTAATCAACCGACTTTATCGAGAAAGATTACTTTTTTTAGGCCAAGAGGTTAATAATGAGCTCTCGAATCAACTTATTGGTCTTATGGTATATCTCACTATAGAGGATCGTAACAGAGAGCTTTATGTGTTTATAAACTCTCCCGGTGGATGGGTAATACCCGGAATAGCGGTTTATGATACCATGCAATTTGTGCCACCAGATGTACATACAATATGCATGGGATTAGCCGCTTCAATGGGATCCTTTGTCCTGGTCGGGGGAGAAATTACCAAACGTCTAGCATTCCCTCACGCTTGGCGCCAATGAGTTTTTTATTTGAGATAAAAAAAGAAGTCTATGCCTTCGCCATATGAAATAAAAATTTTGCGTAATAATAGCATGGCATTTCGAATTCGATATGATAAAATTTTTTCTCAAAACATTCAATTATGTATCGAAAGAGCAGTATGAAATACTTAGTATTTCCGATTTGATCTATCGGAATCTCAGTGTCACAAACTTTTTTCACACCGAAAAGCTCTGAAGAATATTTATATTTAGGTTATGAAACATTTTTCCGTATTTTATTTGATCGGATCAAAAAGAAACTTTGGGATTGCTGAATCACAGACGGAATAAATATAGAAAGCAACGGAACCATCATAGTATTTTGAAGTCCTACAAAAAGAAGGGTGGTAATTGGACCTTTTTTCGATCTGGGTATGAGAAATCCTTAGGAAATTCCAGTCATGAGCCGTATGCAATACGCAAAAGATGCCTGTACGGTTCGATTTTTTCTTGTTAGTCTCTTTACCCCATTCGTCGAAACCCTTTTGTATGTTATATCACCAGGGTAATGATCCATCAACCTGCGAGTTCTTTTTATGAGTCCCAAACGGGAGAATTTATCCTGGAAGCGGAAGAACTACTGAACCTGCGCGAAACCATCACAATGGTTTATGTCCAACGAACAGGTAAATCTTTTTGGGTTGTATCCGAAGACATGGAACGGGATGTTTTTATGTCAGCAATAGAAGCCCAAGCTCACGGAATTGTGGATCTTGTAGCAGTTGAATGAAAATAGCAAGGATTTCAAAAAAATCCGCGATTTGATTGAGATTTAATTTATCGTCTTACCCGGTTCTTGAATATTCTATTAAATAGAAAAAATTCATAAGCATCCGGTTAGGAGCGATCTAAACCAGCTCAGTCTGTATACGATTCAGCATGCCAACTATTAAACAACTTATTAGAAACACAAGACAGCCAATACGAAATGTCACGAAATCTCCCGCTCTTAGGGGATGTCCTCAGCGCCGAGGAACATGTACTAGGGTGTATGTGCGACTCGTTCAGATCATGGGCTGGAACAAAAGAAAGGAACCAATAACAACCAGTAGTAATCCGTAGGAATGATCAGTACCAATAAATAAAATAGAAAAAAATGCAATTTTTCCATTCATTGGCTAAAATCTATTCTATTCCCCTATTGCGTATGAAATTTATGGTTTCCGTTGGTGCAAATCCAATAAGCTGAGAAGCAATTCCCCCTTGGTAACAAATGGTTATTCATTAAGCAGGGGAAATCTTATTTATTAGTTAAGAAGAAGAAATTTTATACTTCCAAGAACGGCCTAACAGGATCAGCTACCTAGCTAACCTTCAGAATTAAATACCGTTACTGTATAGGTAGATCTCATTATGAAAGACCTATTACTGGATAATTCATGGGTAGAGCCACACAACGGTGTGAACTATACAAGTTACAAAAAAAAAGAAGATTCATTAAATGAAGGAAAGGGCTCCGGTGTATAGAGAGGACCTCACCGTTTAAGAAGTAACCATAGAAACGATGGAACCACTCTATTCTTTTTATATTTACTCTATATATCTATTTGACTATATTATTGATATTAGATATCAATCAATTTCTTATTTTTAGACAGTACACTTCGAAATAAGAAAAAATTGTGGTTGGGAAGGTTATAGTAGCAAAAGTCATTGGAATTTTTATTTTATATATCCGAAGAATCCGTTTTGTTATAAATAAATCAGTAAGGGGAAAAAGAATAACTGACAGACAGCAACTCAATTAGTTATTCATCAAAGTTTCATTTATTCAATGACTAGAATTACACGAGGATATATAGCTCGGAGACGTAGAAACAAAATTTGTTTATTTGCATCAAGTTTTCGGGGGGCTCATTCAAGACTTACTCGAACTATTACTCAACAGAAAATACGAGCTTTAATTTCGTCTCATCGCGATCGAGATAAGAAAAAGAGAGATTTTCGTCGTTTGTGGATTACGCGGATAAATGCAGTAATTCGTAATAAAGGAGTATCCTGTAGTTATAGTAGACTAATAAATGATCTGTACAAAAGTCAATTGCTTCTAAATCGTAAAATCCTTGCACAAATAGCTATATTAAATAGGAATTGTCTTTATATGATTTCCAATGAAATATTGGATCCATTGGAGTAATTTGAATAGAATTCCCCGGAGAATCAACTCCGGGAAGGTAGAGGAGAAAATAGGATAAGATTAATATAAAGTTGTCAAAATGAACAAAGGAATTAAATAAAAAATGATTTATTCTTTCCCGCTGCTTTTTTTATTATGACACACGAATCAAATCCGGATTTTCCTATTTTTCGAACACAACACCAACCTAGTTTTAGTTCGAATTGGTATTTTGATGCGATTGAAAAGTAAGCTAAACCTATTTATTTCTAGTTCTAAGACCTATTGTTTGAGCAGTCGACTCAGTTCTTTCAAACTGTTTCTCGTTATTAAGAAAAGGTAACAAAGATAAAATACGAGCTTGTTTTATAGCAATAGTAATTAATCGTTGTTGTTTCAAGGTCAATTTATTTACGCGTCTTGACAATATTTTTCCTTGTTCACTAATAAATCGACTAATTAAACTCATGTTTCTATAATCAATTCGATCCCCCGATTGAATCGGGGGCAAACGCCTACGAAAAGATCGCTTCGATTTAAGAAAGGGTCGCTTGGATTTATCCATGGTTTGTTTATTCCTTTTCCCGAAATCCTATTTCGGTCGGATTTAAAATAAATTACAATTAAAAAATAGGATTTGGTTTGTTTATATATGGGTTTATTTAAATTCGAATTTATATTTAGATATTAGAATATATTATAATATGTCATTTTGACTATTCCATTTATTTTTTTATCTCCCCATGAGTCGTATGTTTGGAACAATAGGGGCAGAATTTTCTCAATTCCAATCGACTAGGTGTATTGTGTCGATTCTTTTGTGTAATATATCTGGAAATACCCCTTGAGTCTTTATTAACACTGTTTTGAACACAACTGATACATTCCAAAATAATCGTTACTCGTACATCTTTACTCTTGGCCATGAAACTCCTTTGGATTTTTGATTCACTCAACTCTTCTCTTCTATATTTTTTATCTACAGAAAAAAAAAATAAAAATTAGAACGAAATCAAATTATGAAAGATTTCGTTACAATCAATAGATAGTAATTAATAAGTAATACAATTAACTATATTTCTAATCTAATTGTATTACATTTTATTAAGGATCGTGTATGATACTATTGCCATAGACTAGCATTTCCTTCTCTTTTTTCACTCTATTAATTTGATTCAAACCTTATAATCCTATTTTAGTTGTGATGGAATCGACTTTTATTCTTTCTCTTTCATCCCTTCTTGGAATTCTAAAAAGGGAAAAAAGAGAAAAAAGGGAGGTAAGATGTAGTTTTGTATATGGAATTATATCTCTAATCTTATTCAAACCCGCCCACGTCAATAACTAGAATGAAAAAAAGGAAATGTCAGCGCATCTGGGAATAAACGATTGATCTCTATCAATAGACCTGCTAAAGATCCGAACCATATAGTACTTAGTACCGGTGCCACAGATAAATATGTTTTTAGATCTCGCATTGAAAATCCTCCTTTTTTTTATTTTTTATTCTATTGTAATACATAAGGCTAATACATATATGATCAGATACATAGGTAGTTGCAGTTAAGGATTAAGGATCGCTTGGATTTGTACGCGGAATCCCTAATTCAAATTAAAATGGATAACAATTCCGTCGAAAATATTTCCCCTTTCTTAATAAAAAATAAAAAAGCCCTTTTCTTGAACATTTCAAAAAAAAAATGCATTTTCTTTTTTTATTATATGTGGTAGAGGATATGAGACCAAAAAGAAGAAAGGGCAAGATAAATGAATATATCAATGAAAAAAAATGATATGGAAAACAAGGCAGGAATTCTCTACAATGACACTGTAGACCAATTGAAAGGGATGTAGCGCAGCTTGGTAGCGCGTTTGTTTTGGGTACAAAATGTCACAGGTTCAAATCCTGTCATCCCTACCTAGGACTTCTCCTCTGAGCATTAACAAGGGATCAGACCGATTAAGATTAAATTGGACATACATAATCTTTCATTTTTCATACTATAAATGAAAGATTATGTATGTAAGATGTATTAGGTTAAAAAAAAAAGAAATCTTATTATGATAAGAAAGCGCTCTTAGTTCAGTTCGGTAGAACGTGGGTCTCCAAAACCCAATGTCGTAGGTTCAAGTCCTACAGAGCGTGATTCCATTTTTGTTAGGTTAAAGAAATTACGCTGAAAAAGCTTTACTAACGCAAGCAGCTATCTCAATTTGATATCCTGGGGATTAAAGAAAAGGGGTGGGTCAAGAGACAAGAGATATTAATTAATCAAAAGTCCAACTGATCACCACGTTTGTATTGTAAAAATGCAGTTACGAATAATCCAGCTAAAGTAATAGGAATTAAACCCAAGACAATTCCAAAAAGAAAAACTTCAATCATTTTTTTTTATTTGATTTGAAAGGGAAAAAGAGAGGTAATATCTATCTCTAAATATTAATCGGAATTACCCGTGAATCTCAATGACTAATAATCGGCAATTGATCTGTTAAGAAACTAGATAATACATGGAATCCTACCGAAAGAGTTGCTTTTTG